CAACCGAAACAGAATTGATAAAACAGTCCTAGAAACCCAATTCTCCCACTTAGGCTTACAATGCTTTGGGATTTATAATATCAAAACTTATTAAGTTTCTTATATTATAATGTATAATAACGGCATAGATATTCTAATCTACTTCAATATTGAATACCAGAAAACTGTATGAATGTTGTATTTATTAACTTATTTATTAACGCGGGTATAGCTAATCTAGATCTCCGTCTTCTCTCTTCTTTTATTGCCCTCTTGTCCTGTCGTGTCGTTAATTGACAGTATGACTTAGGGCTCAATATAATTTGACCGAACAAATCATAGTTTGGTAAACCACCTTGAATCTACTGCGGAGTGAAGGATCTTGGATCCAACGCATAACCCTTTGGGAATCAGAAAGATAAAGACGAGAAAGACCAATGAAATCAAGTTTCAAGATTGTATAGTTTAATGGTAAAGTTTGATTACCATTAATCCTCAGAATAGTTAACGAGTTTTTCCCTTTTATTTATATCCTATGCATCACCTAAATCCTAAAGGCGGCTCTAGGCCTGAGTTATATTAAGTTAAGGTGGCCTTAGTTACCTATGGTATTTGTCTTATTACCTATTTCTAGTTGATTTATGAATGAAGGTGGCATAGGCCCCTATGGTCCAGTGGTTACGACCTCTCTCTTTCACGGAGAAAACGAGGGTTCAAGTCCCTCTGGGGGTATACCAAGACTAAAGACTATAGGAGTGGGATTTTCTATCAAGTGATCCGTATTTGTCAAGTCCTTCTATTAGTCTACTCAGAAGAGACTTTCTATTTTATATCAAATGTTATATTTGATTTCAAGTGATATGTATTTGTCAAGTCTACTTGGGAGACGAAAGGAAGTTGATTATGGAACGTCTAAAACGAATTAGGCGTTGGGTCGATGCCCGAGTGGTTAATGGGGACGGACTGTAAATTCGTTGGCAATATGTCTACGCTGGTTCAAATCCAGCTCGGCCCAACAATTCGCCAATCTACTATCAGATGGTATAACCCTCTTGTTCTTAAGAAATACCTGATACAAGACAAGAGAATAAAAAAAAGAATCTAAATTTTCTGCTAGATCTCTTCTTATTTCCCTGGGATTGTAGTTCAATAGGCTAGAGCACCGCCCTGTCAAGGCGGATGTTACGGGTTCGAGCCCCGTCAGTCCCGACGGATCCAATAAGTACATCAATTCGCCTCTCCATTTTCTGTGAAATGAAGGGACAGAGAGAATAATTGAATTCCGAAGGGGTTTCCCTCTTTTTTTTTCAGGATTCTCTCGAAGAAAGAACACACCCTAAAATAAAATGAAAATAACTAAAATAGTGAAGTTGACAGAATATTTCATCTTTTCTGCCGCGACTCGTCTTTCTCATACTTCTTTGTTTTGTCTTCCAAAGAAAAGAGGATCACTAAAATTTAAAACCTAATTCCTGTCTTTTTCCACTTCGCTTGTATTGTTTGTTGGTGGGGTTTTGTAGTTAATGGAAACGGACGGGTTAGATTATACTTCATTTGATGGTTCTACAAGGAAGACCTAAGGTAGGTTATAGAAAAGAAAGAACAGAAAAGAAGGATAAATAAAGGAATTTTTGATTGGTCCGGGAATCCTATCTTGGATTCGGTATGGATAAAAGATCTTCATATGTTATATACTATTAATTCTCCACGACTAATTAATTTAATAGCTCAGATATTGTTATTCATGATATTGATCCGATTCAATATCGTCGATAGGTAATGCATTCATTGAATTGACAGGTGAAAGATTTATCATCTCTATGGGATTAAATCCCGAGTTATTGTATTGTGAAATAAAAAAAAACGATGAGATTATGGAAGTAAATATTCTTGCATTTATTGCTACTGCACTGTTCATTTTAGTTCCTACTGCTTTTCTACTTATAATTTACGTAAAAACAGTAAGTCAAAATAATTAATTAATTACTTTAAATGAAACTCGACTTCTGAATTCTTTGAAGAAATCAAAAGAAAAGTATTCTATTTTTGCTGAAATCAAGGGGCTATAATCGGCGATATTCTATGAGATCCGAGAGTATGGTAAGTAAGAAATTTCTTTCTTACTTACCATACTCTCTATTAGTGTTATAGTAGTGTATAAAGTTGTACTTGACTTTCTAATAAAAAGGGTATGCTATATTAGCTTCTATCTTCAATTCAATATATGTAGTTATTAATCCATATTTGGAATTGACGTAGGACCCAATCTTTTCTTTCATACATTTATATATATTTATATTCCAATTCCAATGAATCTGAAAACTTCCAATGAATCTGAAATAATTGTTTTACTGTTATAGAATACATTTCTCCACTAGAATCTAATGGAATTTCGAAATGAAGATATTTTTATTTGAAAATTATTTCAATTTAAATAAAGAATGCGTTGCAGAACGATCTATAAAACAATTGATACCTTTTCATTTCTCAACTAAATTAGGAGTGCTTCTAAAGTCCACTTCTTCCCCATACTACGAGTGAAAGGGAAAAAGTAAAGACTACCATTAAAGCAGCCCAAGCGAGACTTACTATATCCATGTGAATTATGTCCCTTATCTCTATGATAGAATTATTCCATTATTGCTCACTAATAATAGTAGAATGAATGGTCCAGAGTCAAAAAGGGATTCTGGGCGAACACTATTGATGAATCAATCAAATAAATGGATTTTAAAAATTCCTATATTATTTATAATCCGTACCCTTTCCCGATTGTCTCTCTGAAGGAGTTGGGATATAGTATATTATACTCTTGACGAGGGGTAAAAATTGTTTTGGGCTTTTTTTTATTTTCTATAAAAGGTAAATTCTCTATCCAATCTCAATCTAATAGTGATTGAATGCCTGAACACTCAGAGATTCTCGCGAGTCTATATATGTAGATTACAGTATAGAAAGTACTTTCCCAACTAGTAGTGGAATTCTCGGCCGGTTATCCAATGTAATTCAAGACCCAATCAATAGACATTACATTAGCAGTAGAAGAGAATCTGGAAGTCTTGCTTTGACCATTATAATCTTTCTTTGAATTTTAGATTCAAAGATTTCCAATCTTTTACAAAATCCCCAGAACATAAAAAAATAGAGGAACAGAATAAGAGATTTCGATTCGTTTGTTGATGAGGCGGCACCCGGATTTGAACTGGGGAAAAAGGATTTGCAGTCCCCCGCCTTACCACTCGGCCATGCCGCCAAAACGATACACAATAGGATAAAAATTCCCCTTTTTGAGTTGGATTAGTAAACTTGAGTTTATTGTACTTGCATCCCTTTTTAATCCTTTTTTCTAAATTTAGAAAAATTAGAAAAGAAACCGTTTTTCCCCTTTTGATTGTATTTGATCTGCCCCTTCGATTGATTGTATAGTATCTCAAAACACACAAACTTCCACTCACTTTGATATTGAAAAATCAAATGTATATTTTCACTCAAAAAGCCTAAATTTATGGGAACCATTAACTATTTATTGACTGACAATTCGTGAATTATTCTTGGATTTGAATATCAATTTTGGTTTGCCTAATGACATAAGAATAAGCAAAAATTTATACATACTTAATTGATTTTTTTAATCAAAAATCCTTCTCAATTTCCATTATAACAAAAATTATAGGTATATGTAAACCCCAGAACGGATATTCTTATACAGATACCAAATTGGCTATTATAGTATGTTGCCTATAAATAAAGGGAATTCGTTGGAACAAAAAAAGGCCTGGCTGGGTATTGACCGGGCCAGGCCCAAAAGGCACTTCGAACAAAATAAAAGAAAGAAGGTGTTCTTTATTTATCTTTCTATTTGGATCTTTCGAGCATCTAAATTGAATTGCTAATTATATAATAACGATAAAGAATGTGAAAGAAATACTTTCTTTAATCCTTACTTGATGTGTAATGTAACATAGTAATTATCTTTTTCAATTGGGAGAGATGGCTGAGTGGACGAAAGCGGCGGATTGCTAATCCGTTGTACGAGTTATTCGTACCGAGGGTTCGAATCCCTCTCTTTCCGTTTCCGTTGATGAGTTTCCATTTTTTCTTTCAAATTTTGCAAACCCCTTTTTATTTTTTCCTTGTTAAATGTGTGGAATAGCTAAAAAAAAATCTTAAGAAAATTATAAAATCAAGCAATAAAAACAAAAAAAATTATTCTTCACGTCCAGGATTACGTCCTGGATCATTGGATAGGAATCCAAAGATGAAGAGAGAAACAAAGAATATTACTACTGTATAAACGAAAAGTTTGAGAGTAAGCATTACACAACCTCCAAGATCATTTTTTGAAAAAGAAAAACGAGAAAAGACAATAGATCCTCCATTTTTATATCACATATCCTATTTTGACACCAAGAAAAGAATTCTAGAAATAGAAAAGAATGTTCAGAAATTCAAATGAAGTTGAAATTTGTAATAAGAGTCTTTGATTACCACAAATCACTTTCATATCCAAATTAGATATTGTAAGGGACCCGAAGCTAATAAGGTATTTCGCCGTAAAAAGGATTAAAATCAGGAAATAGGGCGTCTCGTGGCTATCCGAGAATTTCAATGTTTGAATCGAAGGTTCATACTGTCAGACTTATTTGATCTTATCAATTGTTATAATTTTTCTCGAATAAATATGAATTTTCTAGGATAGTATTAAAGATCTTATCGAAAACTTACAGCAGCTTGCCAAACAAAGGCTAAAAGAAAAAAGAACAGGGGTATGACTGGCATAACATCTACGATTGGATTCAAAAAAGCATAGGCTTCGGGCAATTTGGCCAAGAAAAGACTACTCGGATAAAGGGCAGAATTAAGACAGATCAAACTAAAGATATTAAGCATAACAGACATTTTTTTCGTCGAGATAATTGCATTTTGATTGAGTTATTGATATAAGGAAAAATGAAGTAAAGTAAGGTAGACAAAAAATCCTTCTTTTTCCGCTCAATCAAAAATCCTCCGATTCTCAAAGGAGAATAGAAGAAATCATACTTTCATACAATATCTTAATTGAATTATATGTAATGATCAATAAATTCCATTGAATTAATTCTAGAGATACACATGCCAAAATCCTAGCACGAATCTATAATAGATTCTATAAAGAATAAAGATTTTCTATAGTTGGACTGGAATTGACGAACACTTAATACCAATATTATTCTTTAATAGTATAAGTATCCAATAAAAATAGAAATGGGGCGTAGCCAAGCGGTAAGGCAACGGGTTTTGGTCCCGCTATTCGGAGGTTCGAATCCTTCCGTCCCAGAGCATATCCATTGTATTCTAATACTTCTTTTTTGTTCAACAAGGTTCTGTTTCAAGGTTTGGATATACTTTTTTTATTCTTTGCGGAATCATATCTGACTTTTTCACAAACCAAACTAAATCGAGTTCAAATGACATGCAAAAGTAACTGAACCCTTTTGTGACCCATAGAAAATGGGGCATAGATCACAGTTGGAGAAAGATTACTTAACCTCAGGTTAAAAAAATATGAAAATACATATAAAAGGAGGAAGTGCTTAGCCTATAGGTATGTATGGTTATCCTATTTCAGTGACAATAGTGTTTCCATTTTTGTGAAAACTAAATTGCATCCCTAAAATATGAAAATTTAAATATTTAACAATGATATTTCTTTTTATTGTTCGATCTATTTAGCTTATTTGCTTTGCATCATTGACAATTCCATTTGAAAAGAAACAGAGATCTTGCTTTTTTATGATAATAAAAAGGAGTAAAACTTGACTCAAAGAATGATGTAGAAGTAGAAAACTTTTTCAACTATCAAGATTTGTAATGATTCCTTCTAGGTTGGGAAGTTGAAAATGGTCAGTCTATCTTATTGAGTCACTTGAAGAGGCAGAGTCAAATAGAATTTATTTATTTTATTTGTGCGATTTCTGTTAGTTATGTTATTTCTATATTTGGATTTCTTAATATTTCTGTTAGATATTTTTTTGAGATAGAGATGTTCTATTCAGACAAAAAAAGACGGCATTTTGCTAAAATTTCTTCAGAAAAATCTTTATTATCTGTGTAGATATTCTCTATTAAATATAAATAACTATGTCTCTGTACCGACTGAACCAATGACTATTCATGATTCCATAATTGAATCAATTCCATACTGGTTCCAAATTAGAGGAATGTTATGGTAAAACTTCGTTTAAAACGATGTGGTAGAAAGCAACGTGCGACTTGAAGGACATGATCCGGTGTGGATTCTTATTGTTACATCCACCATTTTATATAGGAATGAAGGTGCTCTTGGCTCGACGTCGTTTGTTCTATTCTACTAGAACCCTTCTTTTTTTATTGGGTTCTAATGTAAATAGTTCATGATGGAGCTCGAGTAGAAAGTATTTATTAATTTCTCAGGGGCAACGATCTAGGGTTAATGCCAATTAATAAATTGGAACAACTTCGTAAGTATATCTTCGATATAGAAATCGAAAGGATTCCATTCCAATAAATTTTCAAAATTGTTGGAACGGCTAAAACTTTTTCGATCGACAGTGTATCGCGCATGAATCAACCTCGGTATGATTCTTTGATAGAAAGAAATCCCAAAAGGGGTATGTTGCTACCATTTTGAAAGGATTAAGAAGCACCGAAGTAATGTCTAAACCCAATGATTTAAAACAAAAATAAAGGATCCCAGAACAAGGAAACACCACTTCAATTGTCTCACGGATCCGAATAAAGAATCCAAATAAATTTTAAACGAGACAAAAACGGTGGGTTAAAGACCACTCAATAAAAAAATATCTTAAAGAAAAATCTTTAATATATTTGAGAATTATTAATTATTATTATTATATTATTGAACTTGAGTTATGAGTACAAATGATTTTTTTCAGCAACGCAGCTAAATAAAAATGACTATGAGTTAAATTGAAATTTGAAATTATATTATAGACTAATTCATTTTACAGATTTTCTATTTATTCTAATTTTATTTTATCCATAGACAAAACATCATTTTTTCTCGAGCCGTACGAGGAGAAAACTTCCTATACGGTTCTAGGGGGGGGGGGTTCTTTTTCATCTACATCTATCCCGATGAGCCGTCTATCGAATCGTTGCAATTGATGTTCGATCCCGAAGAGAAGGAAGAGATCTTCAGAAAGTGGGTTTTTATGATCCGATCAAGAATCAAACTTATTTAAACGTTCCCGCTATTCTCTATTTCCTTGAAAAAGGTGCTCAACCTACAGGAACTGTTCAGGATATTTTAAAAAAGGCCGAGGTTTTGCCCTAATCAAATGAAATTCAATTAAATTAAGGAAATAAAAAATAAGGGTAGGATAATGATTTCTATATCATTTTGGATATCTTTTCTATACTATGTTTTTTTATTTCCTTCTTTTCTTCTTCTATTCGTATCTAGTTATCATTGTTTTTATAGAATCCTTTTTGATAGAATCTTTTTTGATAGAATCCTTTTCTAAGGAAACCCTTATTTGA